GTCTAGACAAAATTTTCGAAATTATACCTTTATTCCCATGCCTTCCAGCTATTTTATCCCCCACTTTGATTTCACGTTTATGTGAAATATATACACGAATCCTTTCTTGATTATAATTGGAACCCCCCTTTCTACGGATCCATCTCACATCAATAACTCGGCCCCTTCCACCTATAGGTAGTCTTAGCGAAGTTTCTTTTGAAGTGGATACCTGAATGCCAAGTATAGCTCGTAATAATCTATCCTCTGGGGCATATGATGATTCATTCGCTGTCTGAGGTGTTAATTTACCTACTAAGATATCACCTGTTTCTATCCAAGATCCCAGCATAACAATTCCATTTCTGTCTAAATTTCGGAGTAAATGAGCCTCTAAATGCGGAATCTCCTTAGTTATTCTTTCAGGACCTTGGCTTGTTACATGAGTCTGAATTTCATATTTCCGGATGTGAAAAGAAGTATAAATATCTTCATAAATCAGACGTTCACTAATTAGTACTGCGTCTTCAAAATTGTAACCTTCCCATGGCATATAAGCTACTAATACATTTTTTCCTAAAGCGAGTTCCCCACCAGCTGTGGCCGCACCACCCGCTAGAATTTGTCCCTTTTTAATATATTTACCCCGCCGAACCTGAGTTTTTTGATGCATAAAAGTATTCTTGTTGGAACGTTGATACATAACTAATGGAATGCTTAGAGTATCCCCATTACTTGAGAAAACGATCTTGTGAGTATCAGTATAAATGATTTTTCCCTTGTGTTCGGCTATAGCTGAAATACCCGAATCTAGAGCCGTTTGGCCTTCCAACCCAGTTCCAACAATGCACTTTTCGGAACGAGAAAGGGGAACTGCTTGGCGCTGCATATTAGAACTCATTAAAGCTCGATTCGCATCATTATGCTCGATAAAAGGAATGAGGGAAGCTCCAATAGAAAAATATTGGAAAGGAAAAATGCTTCTAAGATGAATCTCTTCCCATGCAATAGTCAGGAATTCTTGACGATATCGAGCCGGAACAACCTGTTGTTCTTGAATACCCCGATTCAAGGCCAAAGAATTTCCTGCTGCTACCATATAATATTCATCTCTATTTGGTGATAAATAAACCATCTGTGCCTCTTTTGATCTCTCAGATAATTCATAAAAAGGACTCTCTATAGATCCCCAATAACCAACCTTAACATGAGTAGCTAATGATCCAATAAGTCCAACATTGATTCCTTCGGACGTGTCAATTGGGCAAATACGTCCATAGTGACTCGGGTGAATATCTCGTATCCGAAAACTAGCAGTTCGCCCCGTCAATCCCCCAGGACCCAAATAACTCCATTTTCGCCCATGAACAATTTGTGTCAACGGATTAGTTCGATCCAAAACTTGAGATAAAGGGTGTAGGCCAAAAAACGATTCATAAGTAGTTGTTAATGAAGTTGAAGTTACCAAATTTTGAGGAGTCGGTATCAATTTATGCCTGATTGCTCCACATATAGTTCCTCGAACCGCATTTTCTAAACGAACAAGAGCCAATCCGAATTGATCCTGTAATAGATCTGCGACAGAACGAATACGTTTATTTTTCAAGTGATTCATATCGTCAAGTATACCCATTCCAAATTTCATTTCAATCAAATGATCCACAGCAGCCAATAGATCTTGTGGTAACAAAAATGTATTGTTTTGGGGTATATCAAGATTCAGTCTCCGGTTTATATTTCGTCGACCAATCTTTCCTAATTCACATCTTTGGTAAAAAAATTTCTTTTGTAATTCCTTGCATAAGGACTCAGAAAATACCGGATCTCCCCCTACCCCTACACAAGCAAATTGTTGATAAAACTCCAGAATAGCATTTTCTTTTGACCCAATCTTTTTTTTCTCTTTTTCATTCGGGAAAGACAATAAAATCTCAGGGTAACAAACATTATCTAGAATTTCTCTTATATTCGAACCCATAGCTGATGATAGAACTAGAATAGATATTTTTTGTTTTCTACTTACACGGGCCCATATCCTTGCTTTTCTGTCAATTTCTAATTCTGACCTTCCCCCCCAATCCGATATTATAGTACTGGTATAGACAGAAATTCCGTTATGTTCCAATTCTGAACGGTAGTAAATACCAGGACTTTGCAATATTTGGTTGATCACAATTCGGTATATTCCATTTACTATAGAGGTTCCAAAAGAATTCATTATAGGGATGTTCCCAATAAAAACTGTTTGTTCTTGCATATTTCTATCGGTTTTCCAAATTAAGACCGCGGGTACATATAATTCAGAAGAATATGTGAGTGATTCATATACAGCATCTCTTTCTTTTATCAAGGGCTCTACCAATTGATATGTTTCCACAAATAAATTAAATTCAATTTCTTGATCTCTATCTTCAATTTTTGGAAACTTATGAAATTCTTCCGCCAAGCCCTGATTAATGAACCTAAAAAATCCCTCAAATTGTATCTGACTAAATCCAGGTATTGTGGACATTCCTTCATTTCCATTCTGGAGCATCTTAATCTGAAGTTTCCTCTTTATTGAAAAAATCCCATTATTGGCTTAGCTCACTATTCATCGAACCATACCGATCGATCTAGCAATGATGGAATGGGTATTCTGTTTACTGAATCACATAAAATTTTAGCCAACTCTATCCATATATATCATACGTATGAACGGAAGCAAGACAGAGAAATGGAGGGCATTTTTTACGCAAGTTCGAATTTGAGCCAGGTACAAATAGAAAGAAATTAAAATTGATAAAGCATTCCTGGGAAAAAATTCTGTCACTTAGGTTGACGGAGTCTTTTATCGGTATCGGATAAGAAAATTGATCCAATTTCTACCCAATTCTTTTATTATGATATTACGATCAGGGTACAAAAAATAAAAAAGAAATGAATTTGGGAATCAATCTGCTCTCTATGAATGAGATAAAAACAGAAGAATCAGGAATAGCATAGAGTTTAACTATTTTTAGCACAAACGCTCAAAAAGTAATTCGCAAATCTTTTTTGGTAGTAGAATTTATAAAATACAATTGAATTGCGTACGTAATACTCATAGGAGTAATCTTTAGGAAGTACATACCGGCACATGCCGATATAGCTATCCATATATCGCATCTTTTCTCATAATTGAACTTGGTGCAACATAGGTCAAGTCGCACTCGATCAAAAATCATAATGTCTATTTTTTATTCATTCGGTATCCACGTATAAAAATTCCAGCTCTGTAGTTTACACTGTTCTGGGGTTTACATATACACATATAATATTATAATTAATATTAAAATATTAATATTTAGAATATAATATTTAGAATATTATAATTGATTATAATTGTAATTGATAATAATTAGTCGTAAATCAATTGGATTTTTCATCCATTAAGGGAATACAAATGGAATTTGGCGACATGGCCAAGTGGTAAGGCGGGGGACTGCAAATCCTTTATCCCCAGTTCAAATCTGGGTGTCGCCTGATCAACAAAAAAAGACTTGGAAGTTTTTAATCCTGCTGATCGAACTTGACAAATTCTTGCCCCGCAAAAGCATAGGCAAGGGACTAGATCTGTCGATACTTGATTTTGAGAACCCGTAGGTCCTATAAAAGACTGTCATCTTTTTTATCAAAATTGATAAAAATCTGGTTTCTGAGTGTGGCTCAAACAGATACCAATAAGTCTGAAGCAATCCAATCTTATTAATGCATTGGTTTGGGCTATTCTGAATTGAACCAAATAAAAGAAATAATGATAATTCATTCTATTCTGGGCATCAGAACTATGAAAATAAGAAGTCGTAAATCTTGGTATCCAAGGATTCCTAAGGTTAAAGATGTGGAAAGAACTGAGCGAGGATACTTTGTATCCAAACTCAGGATAGGCTCTGAGTGCTCAGAAATGAAATAAAAATGGTTATTCTTCTTTTCTTATTTTTTTTTTTTTCTTCTATTTCATTATCTATCTTATACACTTATATATCTTATATATATTTATATATATAATAATATATAAAATATAAATATAATATAAATATAATAATAATATATATTATATATTTAAATATTTAATATTTTATTTAATTTTATATTTTTTTTATATATTTTTATATTTTATTTTATTATTTCCAATTCTTTCAATTTCAATAGAATCTATTGACTAAGAAATAAAGGACCTTTTTACGAGTGGATTCGTAAAATTGTTTCATCACTAGCCGTAATTAAGAATCCTATTTTGACTCTGCACCATTGATTCCACTATAATTATGAATTAATAATGGAATAAATACTTCATTTCATAGAGATAAGGGACATCATTCACATGGATATAGTAAGTCTCGCTTGGGCTGCTTTAATGGTAGTGTTTACATTTTCTCTTTCACTTGTAGTATGGGGAAGGAGTGGGCTTTAGAGATAGGAATATTAATATTACTAATTTAGTACTTTACTGAATAATATAATTCTATCAATTGTGATCGTTTTGCCAAAGCTGAAAAAAAAAAAATATCTTGACTTAGTTTAGTTTATCTATATTCGTTTAATTCTAAATATTAGTAAATATTAGAATTAGATAATTATATATTTTTTATATTATTATTTTATTATTATTTATTATATTATCTAATAATTATCTAACTAATAATTTAATATTTAATATATATTAGATATGTATAATTGATATGTATAATTATGGTATATATATATATATGATGGTATTATAATATATGCACACACTATTCTTCTTACATTAATTCTTTAGATGGCCTTCCGGATACATATACATAAGCATAAAAAGAGATATAAAAAATCAGGAATTCAATCAGTTGGTCTTGCAATTATTTTTGATGGATCGAAATGCATACAAGTGGGTGTGGAGAAAAAATATAGAATTTAGAGTGCTATTTAATTTTGATGTATGTCTATTTTGATGTATGTCTAATATATATTACTAATAAATAATTACTTAATTACTATTAGATTATTAGATATATATTATT